GAGCATCTTATCCCATTTTTAAATTGGTTTATTCTGCAGCAGCAAATGCTAGTCACAATAAAAGTATCAACGAAGCCGATTCAGTCATTAGTAAAGCCGAAGTCAATGGGGGTACTATGATGAAAAGGCTCAAACCTCAGGCTCGAGGACATAGTTATCCGATAAAAAGACCCACCTGTCATATAACTATTGTAGTGAGCTCTAAAAAGAAAACAGATAAGATCTCTATTTAGGAGCAAAAGATATATGGAAAGATCTTATAATAGAGAGATATTTAGAGAAAGGGAGGAAGAGAGAACAAAAATATGGGTCAAAAAATAAATCCACTTGGTTTACGACTTGGGGAAAACCAAAAGCATCACTCCCTTTGGTTCGCACAATCAAAAAGTTATTCCCTGGGTCTCCAGGAAGATGAAAAAATACGGAATTGTATCAAGAAGTATGTACAAAAAAATAGGAAAATATCCTCGGTTTTTGTTGGAATTGCACATATAGAAATTCAAAAAGAAACTGATCTGATTAAGATCATCATCCATGTTGGAAACCCCAAAAAATTATTTAAAGTTAAAGAGAATCGAACGCAAGAAATCAAAGAATTAAGGATCAATGTACAAAAAGGGTTAAATTCTGTGAACTGGAAACTTAACATTGCTATCAGAAAAGTTACAAAACCTTATAGACAACCTAATTTTCTTGCAGAATATATAGCTCTACAATTAAAGAATAGAGTTCCCTTTCGAAAGGCAATGAAAAAAGCTATTGAATTATCTAAACAAGCAAATACAAAAGGAATTCGAGTGCAACTAGCAGGGCGTATTGGCGGAAAAGAAATTGCACGCGTCGAATGGATCAGAGAAGGTAGGGTCCCCCTACAAACCATTCGAGCTAAAATTGATCATTGTTCCTCTACAGTTCGAACTATCTATGGAATATTAGGAATCAAAATTTGGATATTTGTAGACGAGCAATGATGGGACTTTCCTTGCCATTCTATCCAGTGATAGAACAAAAACTGACAAATTATTCTTTCAATGAAAAATTTTCAATTATAATTATATAGGGTTGAATAAAAAATTCGATTAAACTTTTGGTAGAATTGCTATGCTTAGTGTGTGACTCGTTGGTTTTTCTTTAGGGTTGGGAATCCAAAAAATGGACTGGACCCTAACTAATAACTATAGAACTTATAACCAGCTCATAGCTTCGTATTATCGATATCCAAGGAACCAGTTACTATATGATGTGTCAATCATATAGTTGTAGCAACTGAAATCTTTATTTCTGAAAAATCTCATTCATTATGGGTTGTGAAGTGAAGGATGTGGGTAAATGGAAGGATGAGAGAAAGAGAGAAGTAGAACCCAAACGGTATAAAATTCCAATATGTATGGTCTATTATAAATCATCTCATACTCATAAAAGTAAAAGGCAATGTGATAAAGCATCAATACGGATTCTTCCATAATTAGACAATTCATAGAAAAAAATACAAATAATAAAGAGCTTCGAGTCAATAGAGACTGAGGAAATTGACTTGGGAACAAATTGGAATTGGGGAGCTCCATTGCAGAGTTCAGGCCTAGCCATTAATGGAGAAGCTATGGGAACGACGGAACCTGTGACTCCAGAAGATTCTATTGAAAACGGAATCCCAATGATTCATTGGGCGGGATGGCGGAACCAACCGGGAACCCGTTGATTTATTATGAGAGGCAATGGGTTAACCCTACAAATGAAGCAAATATGAAAAGAGTAAATATTCGCCCGCGAAACCCTTATTGAATTACAATTTATTAGCCGATTCGGTAAGGGTCAAGGATTCGTTAAAAAAAAAAAAAAGAAAGGCGCTATTATTTCTATCTAGATATAGAAATATAGAAATCTTTCTATATCCGTATACATTTTCTATATCCGTATACATAAAGTATATAAGATATACAGATTCCTGCATAACAGATTCAATATCAATAAATCCCACGATTTCATGTATTTTTCAAAAAATACACGTGTATCTGTAATATTGTTGAATCGTTTTATTCGCGAGGAGCTGGATGAGAAGAAACTCTCATGTCCGGTTCTGCAGTAGAGATGGGATTGAGAAACAACCATCAACTATAACCCCAAAAGAACCAGATTCCGTAAACAACATAGAGGAAGAATGAAGGGAATATCTTATCGAGGCAATCATATCTGTTTCGGGAAATATGCTCTTCAGGCACTTGAACCCGCTTGGATCACATCTAGACAAATAGAAGCAGGGAGACGAGCAATGACACGATATGCGCGCCGGGGTGGAAAAATATGGGTACGTATATTTCCCGACAAACCCGTGACAGTAAAACCTATGGAAACGCGTATGGGTTCGGGGAAAGGAGCCCCCCGATACTGGGTATCCGTTGTTAAACCCGGTCGAATACTTTATGAGATGGGTGGAGTATCCGAAACGGTAGCCAGAGCAGCTATTGAAATAGCCGCATACAAAATGCCTATACGAACGCAATTCATTATTGCGAGATAGGGATGTGGAACCAGATATTTGTGATGAAAAAGACAATCGCAGATTTAGATTTCTTTATTTCTATTTTTGGACAGACAATATTTCTTTCTTTTTTACTTCGCGAAGAGATTCCATTCAAAATCAAAAAAAGTGATATGATTCAACCTCAGACCCATTTGAATGTAGCGGACAACAGCGGGGCTCAAAAATTGATGTGTATTCGAATCATAGGAGCTAGTAATCAACGATATGCTCATATCGGCGATGTTATTGTTGCTGTAATCAAAGAGGCAGTGCCCCATATGTCTCTCGAAAGATCAGAAGTGATCAGAGCTGTAATTGTACGTACTCGTAAAGAACTCCGACGCGACGACGGTATCATAATACGATATGATGACAATGCAGCAGTTGTCATTAATAAAGAAGGAAATCCAAAAGGAACTCGAGTTTTTGGAGCAATTGCTCAAGAATTGAGACAGTTGAATTTTACTAAAATAGTCTCATTAGCTCCTGAAGTATTCTAAATACTAGTAGATTGTGTTTCACGCATATACTTTTAATATTTCGTAAATAAATAATGAAAAATTCACACAAAAAAAAAAAACAGAACATGTTGATTATATCAAAATTAGGGGGCACCAATAATTCTAGTTCGACATGAGTAGGGACGCTATTGCCGATATATTAACATTTCTAAGAAATGCCGACATGGATAAAAAAGGAACGGTTCGAATAGCATCCACGAAGATCACCGAAAGCATTGTGAAAATACTTCTACGAGAGGGTTTTCTTGAAAACGTTAGAAAACACCAGGAAAACAACAAATCTTTCTTGGTTTCAACCCTGCGACATAGAAGAAATAGGAAAGGAACATATAGAAAGATTTTCAAGCGTATCAGCCGACCTGGTCTACGAATCTATTCTAACTATCAACAAATTCCTAGAATTTTCGGTGGAATGGGAATTGTAATTCTTTCGACTTCTCGAGGTATAATGACAGATCGAGAAGCTAGACTAGAAGGAATTGGAGGGGAGGTTTTGTGTTATATATGGTGATCTCTCTGGTATCCGACCGAATAAGATCCGAAAATTCGTCTATTTCTTATTTATTTTATGAAAAAAGAGAGGAGGTTAGGAACCCTTGACTTTCATATTAGAAATCATATTATAATGATAATGAAATTGTGAAAAGGAGATTGTGAAAAGGAGATTGTGAAAAGGAGATTGTGAAAAGGAGGTTTTGAACCCTTGACTTTCATTTTCATCTAGAAATCATTTCTTAATGAGGTGAAAAAAGAGAAGAAGTTAGGAACCCTTGACTTTCATATTAGAAATCATATTATAATGATAATGAAATTGTGAAAAGGAGATTGTGAAAAGGAGATTGTGAAAAGGAGATTGTGAAAAGGAGATTGTGAAAAGGAGATTGTGAAAAGGAGATTGTGAAAAGGAGATTGTGAAAAGGAGGTTTTGAACCCTTGACTTTCTTCAAGAAAGTCCTTTCTACCTTCAAGACGTTTCCATATACAAATTTCAATATGTAGACGTTTCCATATCGGTTTCTGGTTTCCTCAATTTCAAAATGAAATTTCAATATGTAGACGTTTCCATATCGGTTTCTGGTTTCCAATGAAATAACTAATATTAGTTAAATATAATAACTAATATTAGTTATTTTTTTTTAATTTTATTTTATTAATTTTTTATTATTTCATTATTATTTCATATATTTAATATGAATTTAAATTTTAAAAGAGGAGGTTAGCCGAAATGACAGAAAAAGAAGAAAAAGAAAAAAAAAGGATTTATGAGGGTTTAATTACTGAATCACTTCGAAATGGTATGTTCCGAATTCGTTTAGATAATGAAGAGGAAGATATGATTATCGGTTATATTTCGGGGAAGATCCGACGAAGTTTTATACGGATACTACCAGGAGATAGAGTTCTAGTCGAGGTGAGTCCTTATGATTCAAAGAGGGGACGTATAACTTATAGACTTCCCAAGAAAGAGAAAGAGAAAAAAGAGAAAGAGAAAAAAGAGAAAGAGAAAGATTCGAACAATTAGGTGTGGGTGACCTTTTAAACATTCCTTCGTGGAAATACAATTCGAGGCTCAAAACTGCAAGAGACTTATTTTCTTACAAGGAGTACATTCGGAATTAAGGTAAGGAATAAAGAAGATGAAAATAAGGGCCTCTGTTCGTAAAATTTGTGAAAAATGCCGACTGCTCCGTAGGAAGAAACGAATTGTAGTAATTTGTGTCAATCCGAGACATAAACAGAAACAAAGGTAATCTCTCAAAAGGGATTTTTCTAAAGGACCCGATGGACAAATAAAAGATCCGTTTTGATATGAAATGGATATATCCGTATGTATATTTTTGACTCATGTTTATGAGATGAGAATTTATGAGATGAGAATTTATGAGATGAGAATTTATGAGATGAGAAAATATGTCAAAGGTAAGACAAATTAGAATTAGACCGAGATATGGTCCTTT